AATTTAAAATAAAAAAAAAATCAATCATTTAAATATAGATATAGAATTAATGATTTGTACTCATTAATATTTTATTGGAACTGATCAACATAAAATAGAACTTGCTTCTCTCTTATGATATGTAGACTAAAAATACGTCTGTATACTCTAAAATGGTAGTTTTTTGTTTGAAAACTAGAAGATTTCACTAACCTTCTTTTTTTTAGTATATTTTCTCATTTCTGGGATGGGGATTCTTACTTTCCCCATCAACCGACTGGTCACAATATTAAATAAAAGGTTTTTATATCTATGGAAGAGAAAACTAAAAATCTTTAGTCAAAAAAAACAAGGGATCCTTAAAAGAATGGATTCAATTAAAAATTTTCCCTCTCTGATTCATTATGTCTCTGAATTGTTATATATCTCCTGGTTTTATTAAAAAAAAAATCTTATGATTTTGATAATTTCTATTTATTATTTATGTTTTATATTTATTATTTATATGTTACATGTATTTTGTTCGATTTTATTCTATTTTTTTAGTTTCCATTTGAAATTAAATTTTATAAATTCAAATGAAATTTAGGGGATATTATGTAGGAAGAATTTCGCTTGGGCAATTCAAATATATCTTTAGAACTTTATTTACACTAAAGTGCTATTGTATACATTCATATATTCCCTTTCCTTAGAAAAGAAAATTTTTAGGTATGTTTTCGATTTATATCATTTTTTTACTATATGACATGTCTGGTTCAATATTTAATCGGTTTGTTGAAATTATGATCAACAAAAATCCTATTTTTTTTTCATTGATAAGATAAATACATTTGTTTATTTCATATTTTTTAAATCAGATAAACAGATAAAAAATGAGTTATTACTACATTAAGATAAGAAAAAACTTTGAGTTCCATCTATGGTTTGAAGGCACATTTGTATAGTTACAAGAGTTCAATTTCAAGAAAACAGAAACTATACGAAATCTTATTGACTATAACTGAGACTATAAAGGAAAACCCTAATAAGGTAAGGATTATTATTGAACATTCAAATTACGATTTGAACGTTACGATTTGAACGACTTTTTTTTATTCCTCAAATTAAAAAAAAAAATTATGTTTTATAAAAATATCGCCATTGAATTGACTCTTTCAATCTCGACGATTAAAGATAAATAGGCTATTATGATTTCAAACAAGCCGCTATGGTGAAATTGGTAGACACGCTGCTCTTAGGAAGCAGTGCTAGAGCATCTCGGTTCGAGTCCGAGTAGCGGCACAGCATCTTAGAAATTCCAAAAAAGAATCTAATAGTCCTAGAATGAATAATAATCACAATGAGATGAATTTCATTCTTGATTTCTATTTCGTAATTTGTAATTGAGGGATCTCTTTTCTTTTTTTTTTATATATATATATATTCTTATGATATTTTTTACTTTAGAGCATCTTTTCGATCATATTTCCTTTTCGATCGTTTCAATTGTAATTACAATTCATTTACTAACTTTAGTAGTCAACGAAATAGTAGAACTAGATGATTCGTTAGAAAAGGGTATGATACTTACTTTTTTCTGTATAACAGGATTATTAGGCATTCGTTGGATTTATTCGGGGCATTTCCCCTTAAGTGATTTATATGAATCATTAATCTTCCTTTCGTGGAGTTTTTATATTATTCATATGATTCCTTATTTTAAAAAACATAAAAATCATTTAAGTGCAATAACGGCGCCCGGTGCTATTTTTACCCAAGGCTTTGCTACTTCGGGCTTTTTAACTCAAATGCAGCAATCCACAATATTAGTACCCGCTCTCCAATCCCAATGGTTAATGATGCATGTAAGTATGATGATATTGGCCTATGCAGCCCTTTTATGTGGATCATTATTATCAGTAGCCCTTCTAGTCATTACATTTCAAAACAATATAAGTATTTTTGGTAAAAAAAAACTTTTATTAAATGAGTCTTTGTTCTTCGGGAAGATCCAATACATGAACAAAGAAAACAATATTTTACAAAGCACTTATCTCTTTTCTCTTAGAAATTATTATAGGTCCCAGTTAATTGAACAATTAGATCATTGGAGTTCCCGTGTTATTAGTCTAGGATTTATCTTTTTAACCATAGGTATCCTTTCAGGAGCAGTATGGGCTAATGAAGCATGGGGATCATATTGGAATTGGGACCCAAAGGAAACGTGGGCATTTATTACTTGGACCATATTCGCGATTTATTTACATATTAAAACAAATATAAATTTGCAAAGTGAAAATTCTGCAATTGTGGCTTCTATAGGATTTCTTATAATTTGGATATGCTATTTTGGGGTCAATCTATTAGGAATAGGACTACATAGTTATGGTTCATTTATATTAAAAAGCACCTAAATTTAATTCAAGAAAGGACCTAACCTGACGAATACAACCACAGGACAGGGTATATCCCATATATCGAAATAAGCAAGCCTCGCCGAGAACCATTTCAATCAAGTAGTATAGTGATTCAAATGGTTCTCACAAACGTCAAACTATCCGATTATAATTAAAATTCGTTTTTTGCGTTACGTAAAAAAGACTTTTTTGAAATGAAAACTATCTATAAAAAAAATTAGATAGAATAGCTTCTACCTTCTCAACTGATAGTGAGAGAACGAAATCTGGGTAAATGCCAATACCTATTACTGGTAGAAAGATAGCGAGTGAAACAAATAACTCTCGTGGACCAGAATCAAAAAAATAAGAGTTTGCACTATTAAATAACTTGTATCCATAGAACATTTGGCGTAACATGGATAATAAATAAATAGGAGTTAATATCATTCCAATTGCCATACCAAAAGTAATTAGTACTTTTGACATTAAAAAATATTTTTGGCTGGTAATTATTCCAAAAAATACTATTAATTCGGCAAAAAAACCACTCATGCCCGGTAACGCAAGGGAAGCCATCGAAAAAGTACTGAAGAGTGTGAATATTTTTGGCATTGAAATGGCTATTCCGCCAATTTCGTCGAGATAAACAAGACGTATTCTATCATAACTCGTTCCCGCTAGGAAAAAAAGCGCAGCACCAATAAATCCATGAGAGATTATTTGTAAAATGGCTCCGTTGAATCCCGTATCGGTTATAGAACTAATTCCTATAATTATGAAACCCATATGAGACACAGAGGAATATGCTATTCTTTTTTTTAAATTACGTTGCCCCGGAGATGCTGAAGCTGCATAGATTATTTGTATTGTGCCTACTATCATCAACCAAGGAGAAAATATAGAATGAGCGTGAGGTAATAATTCCATATTGATCCGAACCAATCCATATGCTCCCATTTTTAATAGGATTCCAGCTAGAAGCATACAAGTACTGTAATGTGCTTCTCCATGGGTATCCGGTAACCATGTATGTAGGGGTATAATCGGCGATTTGACAGCAAAAGCAATAAGAAATCCAATATAGAATATTATTTCTAATCCCACAGGATACGATTGATTAGCTAACGTTTCAAAATTTAATGTTGGTTCATTGGAACCATATAACCCAATACCCAAAACTCCCAGTAACAGAAAAACGGAACCCCCTGCAGTGTACAAAATAAACTTTGTAGCTGAGTATAGACGTTTCTTTCCTCCCCATATGGATAAAAGTAGATAAACGGGAATTAATTCTAATTCCCACATTATAAAAAAAAGTAAAAGGTCCCGAGAAGAAAATAATCCTATTTGACCACTATACATTGCTAACATCAAGAAATGGAATAATCGGGAATCTCGAGTAACTGGCCACGCCGCTAAAGTAGCTAAAGTCGTGATGAATCCCGTCAGTAAAATAGGTCCTATAGAAAGCCCGTCTATTCCCAATCTCCAGTGGAAATCAAAAAAGTGAATCCATTTATAATCTTCTGCCAGTTGTATTAATGGATCGTCTGGTTGGAAATGATAACAGAATACATAGGTTGTTAGGAGGAATTCTAATATACATATACACATAGTATACCATCGAATTACCTTATTACCCCTATGAGGGAGAAAGAAAATTAATGAACCCGCAAATATAGGCAAAACTACAATTAATGTTAACCAAGGAAAATAATTCGTGGTAAAGACAAAATACACTTGGACTAAAAAACCCGTACTCGAATAAGAACAAAATAAGATATATATATTTCATTTCGAGCGCGGGTTTTTGTCGGTAAACAAAAATCAAATGGATTCAAGTGGAGTTTTCTGGAACGTATCAATAAGCTAGACCCATACTGCGAGTTGTTTCATGCCATAAATAAACTCGAACACTCAAAAAATCGGTTGGACAGGCGGATTCACATCTCTTACAACCAACACAGTCCTCTGTTCTTGGGGCGGAAGCTATTTGCTTAGCTTTACATCCGTCCCAAGGTATCATTTCTAATACATCTGTGGGGCAGGCTCGGACACATTGAGTACATCCTATACATGTATCATAAATCTTTACTGAATGGGACATTGGATCTATACCTTTTTTTGAATCTCATAAAATTTCGATCTAGTATAACCCTATATTGTATGTAAATGAATTACATATTCAAAGACCAGACGAATCGATGATTCACCAGAATTTGTTGAATCAACTTATTTCTGGGTCGGTTTAGAAAAGAGGTCCAAAATACTTTGATTTCTTACATTTTTGAAGATTCTACATACCTAGTAATCTAATTTGAATTGATAACTATTCAAATTTCTATAATAATAATATTAATACTACTTATTCAACAAATTCGATTGATTAATACGAGTTGATTTTCTGTTACGATAAATTGCCGAAACAATAGCCGGTCCAATAGCTGCTTCAGCGGCTGCAATAGCTATAACAAAAATGGAGAAAATGTTTCCTTTTAATTGACGACTATCAAAAAAGTCAGAAAATGTTACGAAATTAAGATTAACCGCATTCAATATAAGTTCAAGACACATAAGAGCTCTAACTAAATTTCGGCTTGTGATTAATCCATAGATACCAATAGAAAATAAATAGGCACTCAAAACAAGTACATGTTCGAGCATCATTGAACAACTCCTTATCAATCTTCATTTATTTCATTTCAATATGAACAATAATTAAAGCGATTTCGTTGACTCGAATATAACAAATACAGAGCAAAGGAGTATGTTAGTAATAGATTGACATTTATATTTTATATTATACATCAATTCAAATGGAATTGAATGGAAATGGATACGATAAAACAGAATAAAGTTTGATTTGGAGTGATGCTTTTAAAGATTTATTATTTTATTGACGGGCCACGGCAATTGCACCTATCAAAGCAACTAAAAGAATTATCGAAATGAGTTCAAATGGGAGAAAAAAATCTGTTGATAAATGAATTCCAATTTGTTGACTATTATTTATCAAATCTTGTTCTATAATCTGGTTTAATCTTGTAGTCCAAATAATTCCGTACCATGACGTATTTAGAATAGTAGTAATTAATAAAACAAAAATACTGGTACAAACTAACAAAGTAATTCCGTCCCCAAGAGTCCAAAGACGAAAATCTTTGTCATATTCTAACCCGTTGATAAACATTACAGCAAATATGATTAAAACATTTATAGCTCCCACGTAAATAAGGAGTTGTGCAGAAGCTACAAACTGAGAGTTTGCTAGAATATAGAATAAAGATATACAAACAAGAACCAATCCCAACGAAAAGGCAGAAAAAATGGGATTGGTAAATAATATCACTCCTAGGCCTCCTAATATAAGACCTGATCCCAGAAAGACTAAAAGAAAATCATGTATTGGTCCAGGTAAATCCATTCGATGAAAAAAAAAAAGATATAATAAATCGGACTCTTTCATGATCTTATTGAACTGACCAGGAAAAAATAAGTTAAGTTGATCTATTTAGGACACGTTCCTAGTTGAATGCAATTCTAATGGATGCGAATTTATGTAGGTACAGTTAGTGGACTAATCACATTCTTTATCTAAAAGGCTAATTCGAATCTAGTTGAAATCATTACATTAAAAAAAAATTTCCAAGTAAATCTGCAATTTTCATGAACCAATCAGATCAATAGTTGTTATTTTTAGGTTAGTTATTCACAAAAAAAAAAAGAAACCTGTTAAATTTGGATAACAACCTTAGTAATAAAAAAAATACCGTTCTTGAATCAAGGTATTTCTTTTTTATTGAATTGAGGCCAATTCAAGATAGTTCGAATTGTATAATCGTCAATTATTGATATTGGTAAACGGCCTAAAGCAATTTGATTATAATTTAATTCATGACGATCATACGTAGAAAGCTCATATTCTTCAGTCATTGATAAACAATTTGTTGGGCAATACTCAACGCAATTACCACAAAATATACAGATTCCGAAATCAATACTGTAATTAAGCAATCGTTTCTTTCGAATATCGGTTTCTAATTTCCAATCTACAACAGGTAGATCTATAGGACATACACGAACACATACTTCACAAGCAATGCATTTATCGAATTCAAAGTGGATTCGACCACGAAAACGTTCTGATGTGATCAATTTTTCATAAGGGTATTGAATAGTTACAGGTAAACGATTCGCATGGGATAAGGTAATTAGAAAACCTTGACCAATGTACCTTGCCGCTCGTACTGTTTGTTGACCATAATTCAGGAACCCAGTTACCATAGGGAACATATCCTAAATATCGATAAAAAATATTTTGTTTGTTTCTTTCTCTTGTTTGGGACAAGTTATCAATCTAGTTACTAGTGAATAGAAAATATTCTATTTTGCTTATAGTGAAAGGAGTTGGGAAGAAGTTGTTAATAATAAATTACCTAAAGAAATAGGTAAAAGAAATTTCCATCCAAGATTTAATAATTGGTCCATTCTCAGTCTAGGTAACGTCCATCTTGTTGTGATAGAAATGAACAAGAACAAAAAAGTTTTCGCTAGTGTAATGAAAAGACCAATTGTTGTTCCAAAGACTCCATCCCTTGCATTTATTTCAAAAAGGTCAGGAACGAATATGTACGGAATAGAGAAATTCCAGCCTCCCAAGTAAAGAACTGTTACAAATAATGAAGAAACTAGTAGATTTAGATAGGAAGCAACATAAAATAAACCAAATTTAATACCTGAATATTCTGTTTGATAACCTGCTACTAATTCTTCCTCTGCTTCTGGTAAATCAAAAGGCAATCTTTCACATTCGGCTAGAGAAGAAATTAGAAAAACGAGAAATCCTATAGGCTGCCGCCACAAATTCCACCCCCAAAAACCGTATTTGGACTGTGCCTCAACTATATCAACTGTACTTGAACTGTTAGATAATTCTAGTCGGTGATAAGATCACTGTTATCATCGCTATTACAGAACCGTACATGAGATTTTCACCTCATACGGCTCCTCGAGGGCCCCATATAAATCTAAGGACTGCTTCGATATTCTTTAATCTTGATATTTTTGTAGGATAGATAGAGTCAAAATCAATCGAAAGGTCCCGAATTAGACCAATGGAATTCTGTCTGCTATACTAGATATAAGGGCTTCTGAATTGATCTCATCCTTTACTTTTTTTTAATTAAATTTAAATTAATATTTTTTTTTTCATTTTATTAATTTTCAGTTTTCTTTATTTAGAATTAATTTAAACCTTCAGAAAAAACTCTTTTTAGAAATATTAATAGATATCTCACCCTATCCTTTTTTAGTACGAAAAGAAATTAACATGAAGCATGACATGAAGTGTAGCTCTCTTAATACAGCTATAGGAAAGCAAGAATACTAAAAAATTTTTGCAATTAAATTCTTTCTATTTTTTTCTTCCTTTTTTTTTTTTAAATAAAAAAAAAATAGAAGTAAAGTAAAGGATTACTTCGTTCCTGATAGTCATTCACTTAATCGGTGGATAGGAGCATACTCTGGATCGGAATTCTGGGGAGTACTACTTGATCATTTCTACAAATTTAAAGCCCCAATTAGTATTTCGTTTATGTGGAATTCTTTTTCCGATAACTTAGAAAATCTCTATTACTAATCCTTTGTGTACCTTGGTGTTCCTAACCATCCACTCAGTTTTGCTCAATCTCTGCGGTAATTCGTGTCATGTATAGTAATACATACAAACGATAGCACGAACTCCAAAGAGTGGATCTGTTTAACCCGCTTCAAGCCATGATAACTAATCAACCAGTCTTGGGGTAAATTGTTTTTCTTTATAGTTTTTCTTTACTGCTTCTATTTACTTTGGCGTAATTCTTGTACATAGGAAATGAGACTCAATCTTTTTACTGCGAATTTCGAAGCTGTTTTCTTTCACTCATCTAACTATCTGGTTTAGTTCATCAACCCGAAGGTTGAATAAAAAAGAAAGTTTATTTAAGTTCATTCTTAGAAAACTCTAGAAAGAAAATAATTTTTGGAAAATTTATGCCTCAACGAATCACACGTAGAGATATTGATAACACACATAGAGTTAATGGTATTTCATAACTAATAGATTGGGCAGCAGCCCGTAGACCGCCTAAAAAGGAATATTTATTATTTGATCCATATCCTGACATAAGAAGTCCAATGGGAGCAATACTTGAAATGGCGATCCATAAAAAAACACCATTACTGAGATCGACTAGAATAAGTCGATAGCTAAAAGGAATTACTGAATAACTTAGTAGAATTGATATGACTGCTATGGAGGGTCCAACACTAAATAAACCCCTATCTCCTCTTGATGGAAGAAGGTTCTCTTTGAAAAGTAGTTTTGTTCCATCTGCTAGAGCTTGAAGAATTCCCAAGGGGCCGGCATATTCAGGTCCAATACGTTGTTGTATCCCTGCGGATATTTCTCTTTCTAACCACACAATTACTAGTACACCTATTGTGATTCCCAAAACAAGAATCAAAATAGGTACAAGCATCCATATGGTCCCATAGACTTCTTTTAAGGATTCCAATAGAGAAAAAGAATTGATAGCCTGTACTCCTGTTGTATCAATTATCATTTCAACGATCAATTTCCCCCATAATGATATCTATGCTACCTAGTATTGTCATAATATCAGCCAATTTCATTCTTTTAACTAACTGAGGAAGAATTTGCAAATTGATAAAACCCGGCGGGCGAATTTTCCATCTCCATGGAAAAGCACTCTGATCTCCTATCAAATAAATTCCCAATTCGCCCTTTGGCGCTTCGACTCTTACATAAAGTTCTTGTTTCGATAACTCATAAGTGGGAGACGGCTTTTTACTAACGAATCGATATTCAAAATTATTCCACTCAGGATCTCTTACTCTATTAAAGCGTCGGATTTCTAAATTCTCATAGGGGCCCCCCGGAATTCCTTCCAGAGCTTGCTGAATAATTTTTACAGATTCCACCATTTCGCCAATTCGGATTAAATAACGAGCTAATGAATCGCCTTCCTTCTGCCATTGGACTTCCCAATCAAATTCTTCATAACATTCATAATGATCAACTTTACGAAGATCCCATTGTATTCCGGAAGCCCGTAGCATTGGTCCTGACAAACCCCAATTTATTGCCTCTTCTCCGCCAATAATGCCCACCCCTTCAACTCGTTCTAAAAAAATAGGATTTCGTGTAATAAGCTTTTGATATTCAGCAATTGCTGTTAAAAAATACTCACAGAAATCCAAACATTTATCTATCCAACCGTAAGGTAGATCGGCAGCGACTCCTCCGATACGAAAATAATTATGCATCATTCTCATACCAGTAGCAGCTTCGAATAGATCATATATTAGTTCTCTTTCTCTGAAAATGTAGAAGAAGGGGGTCTGTGCGCCAATATCCGCCATAAAAGGACCAAGCCATAACAAATGAGAAGCTATACGACTCAACTCCAACATAATAACTCGAATATAGCTAGCCCTTTTAGGTACTTGAATATTTCCTAATTGTTCTGGTGCATTTATAGTTATTGCTTCTGTAAACATAGTAGCTAAATAATCCCAACGTGTTACATAAGGCAGATATTGTATAATTGTTCGGTTTTCCGCAATTTTTTCCATTCCTCTGTGCAAATAACCTAAAACGGGTTCACAGTCAATAACATCTTCGCCATCTAAAGTAACAATGAGTCGAAGAACGCCATGCATTGATGGGTGGTGAGGCCCCATATTGACTATCATTAGATCTTTTCTTGTAACTGGTTCAGTCATAAGTTTTTTCCGTATTTCTTCTTCCATGAATTGCTGAAAACGAAAAGAAGTTCATCAAAATTGAAGATCGAATAAATCAAAGAAAATAATTGTTCAAATTAACGTTTTTTTATCTCTCGAATATTCAATTGACTGATTAATTCTTTATAAAGTACTCTATTTTTTTTTGAAAAATAAGCCAGCAGTCGTTGACGTTTTCCCAAAATTTTCCGTAGACCTCTCTGAGATGAATAGTCTTTTTTGTGTAATTCCAAATGTGAGCTAAGTCTCCGTATCTTATTGGTGAAACAGAATACTTGAAATTCAACAGACCCCTTCTTTTCTTCTTTTTCTTCTTGCGAAATAACTGATATGAATGAATTTTTTGTCATAAGTATATAAATCCATAGAATATATATATATTCTATGCGTCAATTTTTTTATTAATTTACTATTCTTATTTTACGAATATGAATTTTACTGATCAGTAATAATAATGCGAGGTATTTTGATCTGGTATACACAATAATCAATCCGAATTTCCTTATTGATTCATTTTATGATCTAATTGATACGTCATTGAATTAGTATTCATGTATCAAACAAGGATGTAAGACAAGGCATGTGCGCAGCTATTTATCCACCCGATATGTATGGTAGGGGATATATAAGACAATTGTATCATCAATCAATTTTCAATCGTGGATACATATGTATCCTTAACATACTGAAACGACTACCATTATTAGTATCAAACCAATAGCGATTCATACAAGCTAAATCTTCTAATCGAGAATTGGGCCAAAGAAAGAATTTTAATTTAATTAATTTAATTTTATCTCTATCAAGATCTTTGCTTTCATCCAAAAATTGACCACAGGTTTTTACCTTGTTCCCATTGCAAAATACTGCATTTTTATCCACACAATTACTATTCCTTGAATTGAAACAACTTAGAATTCTCAATTCTCTACGCCGTCTAGACGATAAAATATTTTCAGGAACAAGCAAATCATAATGATTTTTGTTTCTATTTTTCGTCATCATTTGATGTCTTGCAATCGATTCCTCAAAATGATTCTTATCCATATTTTCTCTGTATCTTTTTTGATTATTTTTTTGTTTAATCTCATGAACCAAAGAAATCCTTATGGTTTGATACATAATAAATTCTACATTATGTTTTACAGGTATACGAACCGGTTCGATAATAAATATTCCCTCTTTTAGGATTTTTGAAAGATTCAAATCCCGGATTAGCATTGGATCCAGAGTTAACTCCTCCTTCTTAATAAAGCCGAAACCAAACTTTGTTGTCATTCTGCTTTCCTTTTCCCATTCAAGTACGGACAGCGCATAATCGAATAATTCCATAGTCAAAGGACTCAGCAGCCATTTCAATTGCAAAGCAAAAGATCCTTTCATGAACGCATCTAAGTCTATTTCCCAAGTCCAAATGCTTTTGGATTTATTTTTCGTTCTACCCATTTTCATATCTGATTTCGTATAAAGTTCTTCCATATATTTTTTTTTGTTTGAGAGAACAGATTCAGGGTTCCCTCGGTTTTGGGCATCTGATGCGAGATCTCTTTGACCTATGGGTTTTTTTTCTTCTTGATTCTCTAATTCAAAAGATTTTTTTTCTTTTTCATTTGATAGTATAAGATCCCCTTTTTTATTTTTAGTGATATTTTGATTTTGACTAACATCTTCATTAAAATGAAAAATAAGTGAATGAATTGGTATAAACCCGGGTTTCATTTTATATACATTCAAAAATAACTCAAATTGTGGGAATAACCAAGGTATCGGCTTCGATACAGGACGATTTAGTCTTTCTTCATTCATTCCCATCCAATCAAAAAAAGAAAAGAAACCCTTTTGATTGGGTGGGTTGATTTCTTTATCTTTATTAATTTTGAGATAAAAAAGACCTTTCGTATCAAAATATTTTCTATCTGGATTTTTTATATACATAAAATAATCTTTTCTTATAAAATTAGTAATAGGGATACTCCCCCCCATATCAACTAATTTCGGTTTATGTATGTTGTAATTATATGAGTCCTTCTTATCTTCATAATAAATCGATTGATATGCTAAAAGATCATATCTATACATTTTTTGAAAATGATCGTTTTTATTTAGCAATAACGAAACCTTTTCCTCTCTTTCAGATGAATCCCGTTTGATTAAATTTTTATTTTCAACCCTACAATGTTGATTGACTCTATTTCGCCATTTTTGCGGTACTAATTTAGACCATTTTAGCTCAGATAAATCGTATGGATAATGACTCTTTAACCAATTTTTCCATTGATTCATTCCAGAATTCTGAAGTTTCTTATGCTTTAATTCGGAAGAAATTATTCCTTGTCTTCGAAAATAATCTTTTATTTCATTCTTAAGAAATAAAGATGCTCCGTCATATTGAAGGACAGATCTTAACTTATACAAGTTAATAACCTGGGTTTGTGATAATTTGTAAAATACATAGGCCTGTGACACGAGGGATAATTTAAAAGAAACCTCCGACTTCGTCTGAATCTTATGACGAATACGAGAAGGTGAAAGTTTTTTTTGTATAGTTGAAATACGCTCAATTATCTTTTTCTCTTTTGTATCAAAAATATATTTTTTTTTTAATTTACGAAAAAGTTTTATAATGATCATGGGCCTATAAAGACTATTAGTAAGACGATTAATGATATATGGAAAGCTCTCTAGAAGGATATCCGTGTATATCCTTTCCACGATCCATTTTATAAAATAATGTGATTTACGGATTAATCGATCATTTCTTCTTTTTAATATCTGAAAAATCTTTTTTAGTGATGCTAATTTTTGAGCACCATAACTTGTTTTGTTAGGACTAATATTTATCTTTAGAGTTCGAAATCCATTTTTCTTGTCTTTTGTAATTCTTTCTATTTGATTTCTGATTGTGCTTGTTCTATCAGTCAGATCTTTCATTTTTATTTCTGTCAGTGAATAATTTGTCCAATCCATAGATCGGGTTTGAATGGATGATTCATGAATAATCTGATTATTGATTATAGAATCTTTTTTTATTTCACTCGAATCCTCTCTCAATTTTTTTGGTTCTTTTTGGACCTTTAGAAACAAAAATTTTGTTCTTTCTTTGAAACTTTTTAGAACTCGAAAACTCCATTTTATAATTGCTTTTTGGAGTTTTTTCAAAGGGGGTCCAAAATAATAACAAAACAAAATACCAAGTCCTACGAGAGGAGAACCAAAAGGACGGTCAGTTTCCAGTCCCCAAATCGTTAAAAAAGCAGCAGGACTTTCCTGCTTTGGATTTGGATCCCTACGAGAAGGTCGTATCTTAGATCGGTGCCAAGGTTTCAGACGGAAAGGAAATCGTATCATTATTTGTATACCCTCTGTGGCCCAGTTTTGAGGAAAAATTCCGTTTCTTCCTGGTTCTAGTACTGGCATACCATTATAGGTGCATATAACATACACTTCTCTATTCATCTCCCTTATATCCTGCTCCCACTCGGACTCTTGGCGTAATAAGAAACGGACAGTATTTTTAGCTAGTATCAATGAAGGTAATACAATAGATTGTCTAAGCCTCGACTGAATTAGTAAAATAAAAGCTCTTATTCCATGAGCATAAATAAGGATATCATAGAGGTCTGATATTCTTTCTCGTGTCCTTTCTATTCGTTCCATTTCCGTCTGCCCGTCCCGCCCCTTTTCCATTTCATTGACTTCTTTTTGAATTTCTTCGTAGCTTTTGTTTTCCTCCATGTACATTTTTTTTTGTTTTTTCAACCTCTTTATTCTTTTTGCTACGCTTCCTTTTATACCCTTTCTAAAAATGTCTTGTATTAGGTCGGAAATCTCAATTACTGATAATATGAATGGTTCGAAAAGAACATCCCAAGAAAATCCTACTCTGTCGAAAAAAAGTGGGGAATACGGATATAAGGGAAACATTTTCCCCGTAAGGGTTTTACGTCTTTGAACACGCATAGAACCTGTGATTATGTCTCGACGAAAATCCGCTTCATAGGGATAATCTATCATATCCACTTCTTCTATTTCATCAGGCTTCGTCATAGTTATACTAGGGTCGGCATTCTCTGCTTCCTCCGGACCCTGCGTAAAAAGAACTATACGTTTCGCTTTCCTCGAGCGAATTTGATGATCTACTATCCACTCTTCCCCCTCTTCCGTTGTTGCAGTTTTTCCGAGTTGTTCTACCTCGCTGAATAATTTGTATGACCATCGGGGGACTTTTTTATTTATTCCAATCGATTTTTTTCGAGTTGTTTTTTCCATGGGAGGAATTATGGCTGTATCGCATATTGTTTGAATGATGGGATCAATTATGACTCTTTCGATTAAAAATTTCAAAACTTTTTCTGGATCTTCTGAATCAATTCGTCTTTGTTCCGGAAATAAAGAAATTCCTTTCAAATTTGATGTTGATTCTTCAGCAAATTCATCGATTAAAAGACTCAATTCTCTTGCTAATGATTTTTTATCCAATGTATATATTTTCTGTCCCAATTTATCTTCCAATTTCTGGTCCAATTTCTGGACCAATTTCTCTTCCAATGTAGCTATTTTCCCTTCCAATTTCTGGTACAATTCTTCAAAATTATGAACATTAAGTTCCTTACCCTTAAAAAGAAGGATACTATGAACTTTATTGAGTTTATTTATAAAATTTGTCTCTATCGAATTTTTGACTGCAGTTTCATTTAGGATTGAAGGTAAATAAAATTTCTTAATTATTCCACGATAGGATCCGTTTAAGAGAGGATCATATATTTTAGGCAAGTATTCTTCTTTAGTTTTATTATTGCATAATCGAGTCTTTTTTTCGAGTACATCCAGATAA